AAAAAAAAGTAACGCCAGGAATCAAAAAAAATAAAAAGAATAATGCAGAATCATCCCCAAAAATTTTAAAAATATTAAAAAGAAAAAATATTGAATTAATAGTTCAATTTTTCATTGAAAAAATATACATAGATATCTTTCTATGTATCATTAATATGCGCAGAATCGCTCTACAACTTTTTATCAAATCAACAAAAAAAATTATTGATAATGATAAATACATTGACAATAATGAAACAAATCAAGAAAGGATTAATAAAACAAAACAAAATAAAATTGACTTTATTTCGCCTATGACTATAAAAAGGGCTTTTGATAATCTTAGAAATAGTAAGCGGAAGTCAGATATTTTTTTTGATTTATCTTACTTGTCACAAAAATATGTATTTTTCAAATTATCACAAACCCAAATTATTAACTTCAATAAGTTAAGATCTATTTTTCAATATAATGGACCGTCTTTTTTTCTTAAGACTGAAATAAAGGATTTTTTTGGAAGACAAGGAATATTTCATTCCGAAGTAAGACATAAGAAACTTCCAAATTCTGGAATGAATCCATGGAAAAACTGGTTAAGAGGTCATTATCAATACGATTTATCTCAAATTACATCGTCTAGATTAATCCCCCCAAAATGGCGAAATAGAATCAATCAATGCCATACGTCTCAAAATAAAGATTTAAACAAATGGTATTCCTCTGAAAAAGACCAATTACTTGATTCAAAAAAAAAACAAAATTCGACAGTGTATTTATTACCAAATAAAGAGGAGAATTTTCAAAAAAACTATAGATATGATCTTTTATCATATAAATATATTCATTCTGAAACTAAGAATAACTCCTATATTTATAGATCATCATTAGAAACAAATAAGAACCAAGAAAATTCTACCAGAAATAAAGAAAAATTTTTTAACATAGTCAAGAATATTCCTAGCAAGAATTATCTAGGAAAAAGCGATATTATATATATATATATGGAAAAAAATAAAGATAGAAAATTTTTGTCTAAAATTAATAAAAATATTCAGGTTGAACCCACTAATAAGGACCAAATAATGGATAAAATTCATAATAATGGTCTTTTTTATCTTCCAATTGATTCAAATTTCGAAATAAATTACAAAAAGGTATTTTTTGATTGGATGGGAATGAATGAAAAAATCTTAATCTTAAATTGCCTCATATCAAATCGGAAAGATTTTTTCTTTCCAGAGTTTATGATACTTTATAATAAATATAAAGAGAAACCTTGGTTTATCCCAAGCAAATTACTTCTTTTTAATTTGAATATAAATCCCAATTTTAGTGAAAATAAAAAAATCAACGGAAAGCAAGAAGAGGATTTTTTCAATTTTAGCCCATCAAATTCAAAACAATATTTTGAATTAACGAATCAAAACAATATTGAAGAATATTTTTTAGAATCGATCGAAAAACTAAAAATATTCCTTAAAGGAGATTTTCCTTTGCAATTAAGATGGACTGGACGTTTGAATCAATTGAATCAAAAAATGCTGAATAATATCCAGATATATGGTCTCCTACTTAGCCTGATAAATGTAAGAAAAATTAGTATATCCTATATTCAAAGGAAAGAAATGAATCTGGATATAATGAGGAGGCGTTTAAATCTTACACAATTAATTAAAAAAGGAATATTAATTATGGAACCTGCCCGCCTATCTCTAAAAAATGACGGACAGTTTTTTATGTATCAAATCATAGGTATTTCATTGGTTCATAAAAGTAAGTACCAAAGTAATCAAAGATACCGAAAACAAAAAAATGTTACTAAAAATATAGACAAAAATAATTATGATTTGCTTGTTCCTGAAAAAATTTTATCGTCTAGACGTCGTAGAGAATTAAGAATTCTCATTTCTTTCAATTTGAATTTAAAGAATAACGATGGTGTGGATAGAAATCCATTAGTTTACAAGGAGAACAAGATAAAAAAATGGAGTCAATTTTTGGATGAAAGTCAACATTTTGACATAAAAAAAAATGAATTAATTAAATTCAAGTTCTTTTTTTGGCCTAATTATCGATTAGAAGATTTAGCTTGTATGAATCGCTATTGGTTTGATACCAATAATGGGAGCCGCTTGAGTATGTTAAGGATATATATGTATCCATGATTAAAAATTTTGAGTTTACTATATATTCTGTTGTTCTATCAATCATATTTTTCTGTCCGTGATCTAAATATATCCATGTTATATGCAAGCAACCAAATGAACATATGCGCTGTCTTACATTCCAGTATAGGATACTGCAATAATAAGAAAATGACGTAGGAAATGGCGTATCAATTAAAGCTAGAAATTAATTAACAGAATATTCGTACTAAACTATTTCGTATCGTCTTTTTGTATCACTATACAAATGAACTCCGAAATCGGATTTATTAATGTTAATTGATAAAATCAGGAGTCTATAAAGAAATTCTGATTATTGTGTATACTACATTAAAATTTCTGACATTATTATTACT